TCTAAGAAGAAATATTTGAATATCAACCTCATTGATCTCATAAGTATCATACCAAATCCCATCAATCGAATCACTTTTTCGAGAAATACGATACATCTAAGTCGTACAAGTAAAGAGATCTATTCATTGATAAGAAAAAGAAAGAACGCGAACGATGATTGGATTGATGATAGAATAGAATCCTGGGTCGCGAACAATGATTCGATTGATGATGAAGAAAGAGAATTCTTAGTTCAGTTCTCCACCTTAACGACAGAAAAAAGGATTGATCAAATTCTATTGAGTCTGACTCATAGTGATCATTTATCAAAGAATGACTCTGGTTATCAAATGATTGAACAACCGGGATCAATTTACTTACGATACTTAGTTGACATTCATAAAAAGTATCTAATGAATTATGAGTTCAATAGATCCTGTTTAGCAGAAAGACGGATATTCCTTGCTCATTATCAGACAATCACTTATTCACAAACCTCGTGTGGGGCTAATAGTTTTCATTTCCCATCTTACGGAAAACCCTTTTCGCTCCGCTTAGCCCTATCTCCTTCTAGGGGTATTTTAGTGATAGGTTCTATAGGAACTGGACGATCCTATTTGGTCAAATACCTAGCGACAAACTCCTATGTTCCTTTCATTACGGTATTTCCAAACAAGTTCCTGTATGATAAGTCTAAAGGTTATCCTATTGACGATATCGATATTGATGATAGTGACGATATCGATATTGATGATAGTGACGATATCGATATTGATGATAGTGACGATATCGATATTGATGATGACCTTGATATGGAGCTGCTAACTATGACGAATGTGCTAACTATTATGTCTATGACGCCAAAAATAGACCTATTTGAATTTGATATCACCCTTCAATTCGAATTAGCAAAAGCAATGTCTCCTTGCATAATATGGATTCCAAACATTCATGATCTGTATGTGCATGAGTCGAATTACTTATCCCTCGGTCTATTAGAGAACTATCTCTCCAGGGATTGTGAAAGATGTTCCACTAGAAATATTCTTGTTATTGCTTCGACTCATATTCCCAAAAAAGTGGATCCTGCTCTAATAGCTCCGAATAAATTAAATACATGTATTAAGATACGAAGGCTTCTTATTCCACAACAACGAAAGCACTTTTTCATTCTTTCCTATACTAGAGGATTTCACTTGGAAAATAAAATGTTCCATACTAATGGATTCGGGTCCATAACCATGGGTTTCAATGCACGAGATCTTGTAGCACTTATCAATGAGGCCCTATCAATTAGTATTACACAGAAGAAATCAATTATAGAAACTAATACAATTGGATCGGCTCTTCATAGACAAACTTGGGATTTGCGATCCCAGGTAAGATCGGTTCAGGATCATGAGATCCTTTTCTATCAGATAGGAAGGACTGTTGCACAAAATGTACTTCTAAGTAATTGCCCCATAGATCCTATATCTATCTATATGAAGAAGAAATCATGTAAGGAAGGGGATTCTTATTTGTACAAATGGTACTTCGAACTTGGAACGAGCATGAAGAAATTAACGATACTTCTTTATCTTTTGAGTTGTTCTGCCGGATCGGTCGCTCAAGATCTTTGGTCTTCATCCGGACCCAATGAAAAAAATTGGATCACTTCTTATGGCTTCGTTGAGAATGATTCTGATCTAGTTCATGGCCTATTAGAAGTAGAAGGCGCTCTGGCGGGATCCTCACGGACAGAAAAAGATTGCAGCCAGTTTGATAATAATCGAGTGACACTACTTCTTCGGTCCGAACCAAGGAATCAGTTAGATATGATGCAAAATGGATCTTGTTCTATCGTTGATCAGAATGAAAAATACGAATCGGAGTCTGAAGAAGGGGAAGGAGCCTTCGACTCACAACAGATGGAGGAGGATTTATTCAATCACATAGTTTGGGCTCCTAGAATATGGCGCCCTTATGGCAATCTATTTGATTGTATCGAAAGGCCCACTGAATTGGGATTTCCTTATTGGGCCGGGTCATTTCGGGGCAAGCGGATCATTTATCATAAAGAGGATGAGCTTCAAGAGAATGATTCAGAGTTCTTGCAAAGTGGAACCGTGCAGTACCAGACACGAGATAGATCTTCCAAAGAACAAGGCTTTTTTCGAATAAGCCAATTCATTTGGGATCCTGCGGATCCATTCTTTTTCCTATTCAAAGATCAGTCCTTTGTCTCTGTGTTTTCCCGTCGAGAATTCTTTGCAGATGAAGAGATGTTAAAGGGGCTTATTACTTCCCAAACAAAAACAAAAACAAATCCTCCTACATCTATGTATAAACGCTGGTTCATCAAGAATATGCAAGAAAAGCACTTCGAACTGTTGATTCATCGCCACAGATGGCTTAGAACCAATAGTTCATTATCTAATGGATCTTTCCGTTCTAATACTCTATCTGAGAGTTATCAGTATTTATCAAATCTGTTCTTATCTAACGGAACGTTATTGGATCAAATGACAAAGACATTGT